ACCTGTATAATTATTGGGTTTATACCAATGAACAAAAAAAATACAACTTGAGCAATGAATTAATAAGTCGAATAAAAGCTCTAGAAAAAAAAAAAAAAGAAAAGGGATTTCTTGCTCTAGATATGCTCGAAAAAAGGACTAGATTTTGCAATCATGAGAATGAAAAAGAATGCTTGACCAAAACATATGATCCTTTATTGAGTGGACCATGCCGTGGAGCAATAAAAGATTTTGATTTATGTACAATCATAAATGATTTTATCCCTTATATGGAGGATTCCATAAAAAGTCTTTGGATAAATAAGGTCCATGAGCTACTTCCTAATAATTTACGAGAATTTGAACATCAAAAGAATTCACTTGGTGGTGGTAAATCATTTTTTAATTATATCGTTAATTTCTTAACTTCATTTTCTTTTGAATTCACACCCAATTTTTCTTTGAAAAACTGTTCTTTATTGGCAGAACAAAGAAAAATTGATTCAGAAAGTCAAGCAAAATCTTTGAAATTTGTATTCGATATAATAACAATTGATCAAAATGATCAAACAACTAGAAATGAATCTATTGGAATAGAAGAAATCAGTAAAAAGGTTTCTCAATGGTCATATAAATTGACCAATGTTCTGGAACAACTGGAGGAAGAAAATGAGGAAAAATCGATGGAAGATATTGAAATTCGTTCAAGAAGAGCCAAACGTGTGATAATTTATACTGATAATGAGAATAATACCCATTTTTTTACTAATAATACTAGTAATAGTGATCAAGGAGAAGATGTGACTTTGATACGCTACTTGCAACAATCGGATTTTCGTAGGGATATAATAAAAGGATCCATGCGTACTCAAAGACGTAAAACAGTTATTTGGAAAATGTTTCAAGCAAATGCGCATTCCCCGCTTTTTTTGGATCGAATAGACAAAACATTTTTTTTTTCTTCTTTTGATATCTCTGAAATAATGAATCTCATTTTTAGGAATTCGGTCGAGAGAGAACCGGAATTGAAAATTTCCAATTTTGAGGAGGAAGGGACAAAAGAAAAGAAAAAAAACGGGGAGAAAAAAGAGGAAAATGAACAGATAGTAACATCAGAAAGTTGGGATAACATTATATTTGCTCAAGCAATAAGAAGTTCAATGTTAATAACCCAGTCTTTTCTTAGAAAATACATTGTATTGCCTTCATTGATAATAGCGAAAAATATTGGCCGTAGGTTATTACACCAATTGCCCGAGTGGTATGAGGATTGGAAGGAATGGGAGAGAGAAAGACATGTTAAATGCACCTATAATGGTGTTCAATTATCGGAAACAGAATTTCCCCAAAATTGGTTAACAGAGGGTATTCAGATAAAGATTCTATCTCCTTTCTATCTTAAACCTTGGCGAAGATCTAAAATACGATCTCATCATGAAGATCCAATGAAAAAAAAAAGAAAAAAAGAAGATTTTTGTTATTTAACAATTTTGGGAATGGAAAAAGAAGTTCCTTTTGGTCCTCCCCGAAAACGACCTTCTTTTTTTGAACCCATTTATAAAGAACTCCTAAAAAAAATTAGAAAAGGAAAAAAGAATTCTTTTTTCCTTCCAAAAGTTTTTAAAGAAAAAAAAAAATGGGTTATCGAAATAGTTCTAGTTATAAAACAAAAAATGAAGGAAAAAGTAAACCCCATTTTCTTATTTGAATCGAGGAAGGTAAAAGTATATAAACCGAATGAAAATGTAAGAGATTCTAAAATAAATAATAAGATTATTCGCAAATCAACCATTCGAATTCGATCCATGAATTGGGCAAATTACTCACTCATAGAAAAAAAAATAAAGGATCTTGCTGATAGGACAGTCACAATCAGGAATCAAATAGAACTAGAACGAATCACAAAAGACAAGAAAAAAATAGTTCTAACTTGTGATGATAAAAAATCGGAATCACAGAAACATATTTTGCAGATATTTAAAAGAAAAAAGATCCGATTTATACGTAAATTAAATTTTTTTATGAAATCATTCATTGAAAAAATATACATAGATATCTTTCTACGTATGATTACTATTTTTAGGATCAATGCACAACTTTTCCTTGAATCAATTTCTAATACTAATATCAGTAATAATAATTCAAAAAAAAAAATTATCACAAAATCGATTTACAACGATGAAATAAATCGAAAAGGAATTGATGAAACAGATCAAAATACAATGAACTTTATTTCAACTATAAAAAAATCGTTTATTTATTATTATTCAAATATTTATTATTATTATAATTATGATTTATCCTACTTGTCCCAAGCATATGTATTTTACAAATTATCACAAACCCAATTACTTAACAAGTATCACTTGAGATCTGTACTTCAATATACCAGGACCCATTCTTTTATTAAGGATAAAATCAAGGATTATTGTATGACACGAGGAATATTTGATTACAAATCAAAGCAAAAGAAAATTTATAAGTCTGGAAAAAATGAATGGAAAAACTGGTTAAAGGGCCATTATCAATACAATTTATCTCAGACAAAATGGTCTCGATTAGTAACTCAAAAATGGCGAAATAGAATCAACCAACGCTCTATGATTCAAAATAAAAACTCAATTAAATTTGATTCACATAAAAAAGAAAAAGACCAATTTATTCATTACATGAAGCAAAATCACTATGCGATGGCAGTGGATTCATTGACGATTCAAAAAGAAAAATTTAAAAAACACTACAGATATTCTCTTTTATCACATAAATATATGAATTATGGGAATAGGAAGGACTCATATATTTATGAATCAACATTACAAGTAAAAGGAGACCAAGAAATTCCATACAATTTCAATACACTGAAACCCGAATCATTTTATGTATTCGTAAGTATACCTATTAGTAATTATCTTATTAGTAATTATCTAGAAAAGGAATATATTATTGCTACACATAAAAATCTGGATAGAAAATATTTTGATTGTAGAATTCTCCCTATTTGTCTTAGAAAAAATATCGACATTGAGACCTGGACCAATACGCATATCAGCACCAAAATTGAGAAAAATACTAAGACTGAAAACATAATTCTCAAAAAATGGAAAAAAAAAGATATTTTTTCTCTTACAATTCATCAAGGAATTAAACCATCCAATCAAAAAAAACACTTTTTTGATTGGATGGGAATGAATCAAGAAAAGGTTTATCATACCATATCAAATCTAGAACCCCAGTTGTTCCCAGAATTTGTGCCACTCCTTGATGCATATAGGATTAAACCACGGATCATACCAATCAAATTTCTTCTTTTTAATTTTTATTTCTATGAAAATATTAGTAAAAATAAAAAAAAAAATCTTCAGATATTACCTAATCAAAAAGAATATCTTAAATTAGAAAATTTCAACCAAGAAAAAAACGAACAACAGGAACAAGAAAATCTTGGAGTTGAAGACAATTACGCGAGATTAGACATTAAAAAAGGTAAAAAGAAAAAACAACAATTCAAGAAGGAAGGAGAACTAGAATTCTTCCTGAAAAAATATTTCCTTTTTCAATTAAGATGGGATGACTTCTTGAATCGAAATATGATCAATAATATCAAGGTATATTGTCACCTACTTAGACTGATAAATCCAAGGAAAATGACTATATCCGCGATTCAAAGAGGAGAGATACGTCTGAATAAACTGCCAACTCACAAAGATCTACCTATTACAGAATTGATAAAAAAGGGAGTATTTATTGTCGAACCGATTCGTTTATCTATAAAAATGGATGGAAAATTTATTATATATCAAACCCTAGGTATTTCATTGATCGATAAAATTAAGCACCAAACTAACAGAAAATGTATAAAAAAAAGATATGTTGATAAGAAGAATTTTGATAAATCCGTTGCAAGGCACGGCAATATACTTGTGAATGGAGACAAAAGTAATTATGATTTCTTTGTTCCTGAAAATATTCTATCTCCTAGACGTCGTAGAGAATTGAGAATTCTAATTTGTTTTAATTCTCGTAATTGGAATTTTGTGGATAGAAATCTAGTATTTTGCAATGAAAGCAACATAAGAAACTCTGGAAAATTTTTGAATGAGGACAAGCATTTTAATACTAATACAGATACAAATAAATTCATTAAATGCAAATTGTTTCTTTGGCCCAATTACCGATTAGAAGATTTAGCTTGTATGAATCGCTATTGGTTTAATACCAATAATGGCAGCCGTTTCAGTATGTTAAGGATATATATGTATCCACGATTCAGAATTTGTTAATAGTATATTTCCTATATATCTGTGATATTTTTCGGTAGATGAAAGCCGAAAGATATACATATACGCTGTATTACATTCTGGTACATGACACGGATTTAATGGCGTATCAACTCAATTGAATCTAGGACGAAATCGGCAGAATCCTTGAATGTAGAAATGTATTTTCTCTTTCTTTTCTATTCTATCCAAATCAAATTTTCAATTTGATTTGGATAGAATAGAAAAAAATAGGAAAAAATCCAAATTTTTGTGTGTACTAGATTAAAATAACTGGCATAAAGATTATTATTTTTATTTTTCCTGATTGCTTCGGTAAAGTAAAATAAATCCATGGGAAAGAAAAAAAGATAGAAAATTTTTTTTATGATCAAAAATTCATTCATCTCAGTTATTTCACAAGAAGAAAAAGAAGAAAACAAAGGTTCTGTTGAATTTCAAGTATTAAGTTTCACCAGTAAGATACGTAGACTTACTTCACATTTGGAATTGCACAAAAGAGATTTTTTATCCCAAAGAGGTCTACGAATAATTCTGGGAAAACGTCAACGGCTCCTGGCTTATTTGTCAAAGAAAAATAGAGTCCGTTATAAGAAATTAATGGATCAGTTGGATATTCGGGAACCAAAAACTCGTTAATTTAATCGTTTGAATTTTTTTTTATTTTAATAGTTATTTTATTAGATTTTTCATTTTGATGAACCTCGTTTTGAGGAATTCGTGGAATAATGAATTAAGGAAGAAAAAATATGACTATACCGGCTACAAGAAAAGATCTCATGATAGTCAATATGGGCCCTCACCACCCATCAATGCATGGTGTTCTTCGACTGATCGTTACTCTCGATGGTGAAGATGTTATTGATTGTGAACCCATATTGGGATATTTACACAGAGGAATGGAAAAAATAGCAGAAAACCGAACAATTATACAATATCTTCCTTATGTAACACGTTGGGATTATTTAGCTACTATGTTCACAGAGGCAATAACGGTAAATGCACCAGAACAATTGGAAAATGTTCAAGTACCTCAGAGAGCCAGTTATATCAGAGTAATTATGCTGGAGCTGAGCCGTATAGCTTCTCATTTGTTATGGCTTGGACCTTTTATGGCGGATATAGGTGCACAGACTCCTTTTTTCTATATTTTCAGAGAGAGAGAATTGTTATATGACCTATTCGAAGCCGCCACAGGTATGCGAATGATGCATAATTATTTCCGCATCGGAGGAGTAGCTGCTGATTTACCTCATGGATGGATAGATAAATGTTTTGATTTCTGCGATTATTCTTTAACAGGAGTTGTTGAATATCAAAAACTTATTACACGGAATCCCATTTTTTTGGAACGAGTTGAAAGAGTGGGCATTATTGGTGGAGAGGAAGCAATAAATTGGGGTTTATCAGGACCGATGTTACGAGCTTCTGGAATTCAATGGGATCTTCGTAAGGTTGATCATTATGAATGTTACAATGAATTCGATTGGGAAGTCCAATGGCAAAAAGAAGGAGATTCATTAGCTCGTTATTTAGTACGAATAGGTGAAATGGGGGAATCTATAAAAATTATTCAACAGGCTCTAGAAGGAATTCCTGGAGGTCCCTATGAGAATTTAGAAGTCCGACGCTTTGATAGAGCAAAAAATTCCGAATGGAATGATTTTGAATATAGATTTATTAGTAAAAAACCTTCACCCAATTTTGAATTGTCGAAACAAGAACTTTATGTCAGAGTAGAAGCCCCAAAAGGAGAATTAGGAATTTATTTGATAGGGGATAATAGCATTTTCCCCTGGAGATGGAAAATTCGTCCACCCGGTTTCATCAATTTGCAAATTCTTCCTCAGCTAGTTAAAAGAATGAAATTGGCTGATATCATGACGATACTAGGTAGTATAGATATCATTATGGGAGAAGTTGATCGTTGAAATGATAATTGATACGACAGAAGTACAAGCTATCAATTCTTTTTCTACATCGGAATCCATAAAAGAAATCTATGGACTCATATGGATGTTTGTATCCATTTTTACCCTTATATTTGGAATCATAATAGGGGTACTAGTAATTGTGTGGTTAGAAAGAGAAATATCTGCAACGATACAACAACGTATTGGGCCTGAATATGCTGGTCCGTTGGGAATTCTTCAAGCTCTAGCGGATGGGACTAAATTACTTTTTAAGGAGGACCTACTCCCATCTAGAGGAGATATTCGTTTGTTTAGTGTCGGACCGTCTATAGCGGTCATATCAATTCTACTAAGTTATTTAGTAATTCCTTTTGGATACCGCCTTGTTTTAGGTGATCTCAGTATAGGTGTTTTTTTATGGATCACCATTTCAAGTATTGCCCCTATTGGGCTTCTTATGTCAGGATATGGATCGAATAATAAATATTCTTTTTCAGGTGGTCTACGAGCTGCTGCTCAATCTATTAGTTATGAAATACCATTAACTCTATGTGTGTTATCAATATCTCTACGTGTGATTCGTTGGAATATGAACTTTTACCTCTTTCCTAGAAATAAATAAAGAAAAGAGGTTGAATGTATTGAATAGATATTTTTTTTTATTCATCGATGAGTTAAACCAGATAGTTATATGAGTGAAACAAAACAGCTTATAAATTTGCAGTAAGAAGAGAAAATCTCATTCCCTATGTACAAGAATGAAATTAAAGTAAACATAAGCAGTGTAAACTGTTTACCCCAAGATTGAGATTCTTTGATTAGTCATCATATCTTGAAGCGGGTGCAAAAGATCAACTGTATGGAGTTTCCACTACTGCCTTGTATGTATTAACATACCGGGGATCAATCAAAAATCGGTGGACAGTTAGGAACACCAAGGTACACAAAGGATTAGTAATGGGGATAATGTAAGGTATCAAAAAAAGAGATATTTCTGCATAAAACGAATCATAATAAGGGCTTTAAGTTGGTAGAAATGATCAAGAAGTATCTCCCTACGATTCCGATCTCGAGTATGCTCCTATTCACTGATTAAAGAAATGACTATCAAGAACGAATTAATCCTTTATTTTTTTTTTTCTAAATACCTTCTTCTGAGACAGAAGAACAGGAACAAAAGAAATGGAATGGAATGCAATAATCGAATGAATGAATAAAAAAAAAGATCTTTATTTATTCTTTTTTTCCTATATCCGTATTCATACATACGGAATTCTTATCATTATTCATGAACTAATGCCTATATATATATTGATAACGAATATTTTATTGAAAGATTAAGTTATTACCGAACAAAGAAAAATTATCATTATCATTATAAGGATGAGATCAATTCGGAAGCACTTTTTTTCTTATTCTAGCGGACAGAATTCCATTGGTCTAATTTGGGACTGGGACTCTCCGATGTATCTTTATTCGATCTATCCGGACGAAAATACCGAACCAGTCCTTACATTTATTTGTGGCCATAGAGGAGCCGTATGAAGCTGAAGTTTCATGTACGGTTTTGTAATAGCGATGGGAACAGTGATGTTATTATCGACTATGATTATCTAATAGTTCAAGTACAGTTGATATAGTTGAAGCACAGTCAAAATATGGTTTTTGGGGGTGGAATCTGTGGCGTCAACCTATAGGGTTTATTGTTTTTCTAATTTCTTCTCTAGCCGAATGTGAGAGATTGCCATTTGATTTACCGGAAGCAGAGGAGGAATTAGTAGCAGGTTATCAAACCGAATATTCAGGTATCAAATTCGGTTTATTTTATATTGCTTCTTACCTAAATCTATTACTTTCTTCATTATTTGTAACAGTTCTTTACTTAGGTGGGTGGAATTTTTCTATTCCGTACATATCTATTCCTGAACTTTTCGGAATAAATAAAATGGCCGGAGTTTTTGGAATTACAATTGGTATCTTTATTACATTAGCTAAAGCTTATTTGTTTCTGTTCATTCCTATCACAACAAGGTGGACTTTGCCTAGGATAAGAATGGACCAGCTATTAAATCTTGGATGGAAATTTCTTTTACCTATTTCTTTAGGTAATCTATTATTGACAACTTCTTCCCAACTTGTTTCACTATAAATAAGAAAATACGATAACGATATTCCAGATTCATAACCTCTTTCAAACAAGAGAAAGAAACATCAATTTATTCCTGGATATTTACAATATGTTCTCTATGGTGACTGGGTTCATGAATTATAGTCAACAAACAATACGAGCTGCAAGGTATATTGGTCAAAGTTTCGTAATTACCTTATCCCACACAAATCGTTTACCTATAACTATTCAATATCCTTATGAAAAATCGATCACATCAGAGCGTTTCCGTGGTCGAATCCACTTTGAATTTGATAAATGTATTGCTTGTGAAGTATGTGTTCGTGTATGCCCGATAGATCTACCCGTTGTTGATTGGAGATTTGAAAGAGATATTAAAAAAAAACAATTGCTTAATTATAGTATTGATTTTGGGGTCTGTATATTTTGTGGTAATTGTGTCGAGTATTGTCCAACAAACTGTTTATCAATGACTGAAGAATATGAACTTTCTACTTTTGATCGTCACGAATTGAATTATAATCAAATTGCTTTGGGTCGGTTACCAATGTCAATAATTGGAGATTACACAATTCAAACAGTTATGAATTCGACTCAAATCAAAATAGACAAAGATAAACCCTTTGATTCAAGAACGATTACCAATTACTAAGATTTTGTTTTGATATAAAAGACCCAAGCTTTTTTTTATTTTGTTTGGTCAGTAACTACAAATAATAACTAATAATTATTGATTGTTGAGAATTATTCTTTGATTTAAACTGAGAATATATTTTTCGTGATGATTTCGAAATATACAATTCCCATTACTCTTTTCTCGATAATTTTATCTATATCTACATTAATCCATATAAAAAAAAAAAGTTTTAATTCAATTAGGAATGTATCATATACAAGAAAAAAATGGGGCAACCCCTTTTCCTTTCCTGGACCATTCAGTAAGGTCATGAAATATTTCGACTTATTTATTAATTTATTATTTTAATAATGGATTTACCTGGACCAATACATGATATTCTTGTAGTATTTTTTGGATCAGTTCTTGTATTAGGAGGTCTGGGAGTAGTATTACTTACCAATCCCATTTTTTCTGCCTTTTCGTTGGGATTGGTTCTTGTTTGTATATCCTTATTCTATATTCTATCGAATTCCTATTTTGTAGCTGCCGCACAGCTCCTTATTTATGTTGGAGCTATAAATGTCTTAATCATATTTGCTGTAATGTTCATGAATGGTTCAGAATATTCCAATGATTCCTATTTTTGGACCATTGGAGATGGGGTCACTTCACTGGTTTGTACAAGTATTCTTTTTTCACTAATTACTATTATCCCAGATACGTCATGGTACGGAATTTTTTGGACTACAAGATCAAGCCAGATTATGGAACAGGACCTAATAAGTAACATTCAACAAATTGGTATTCATTTATCAACAGATTTTTATCTTCCGTTTGAACTCATTTCCATAATTCTTTTAGTTTCCTTGATAGGTGCAATTACTATGGCTCGTCAATAATAAATACTTAGAATTAAATTCTAAATAAATAACTAAATAAATAAAATAAATGGAAAGGTTTAAGGTTTTTATAAGGTTTTTAATTAAACCTATCTATTGCCAATACCTTCTTTTATTCTGTAATCGTTCTATTCTAATCAATCGAATCGGTTGAATTGTTGTTCATATTGAAATGAATCGAGATTGATAAGGAGTTAGTCAATGATGTTCGAGCATGTACTTTTTTTGAGTGTCTATTTATTTTCTATCGGTATCTATGGATTGATCACAAGTCGAAAGATGGTTAGAGCACTTATGTGTCTTGAGCTTATACTCAATTCGGTTAATATCAATCTCGTAACATTTTCAGATATATTTGATAGTCGCCAATTAAAAGGCGACATTTTCTCAATCTTTGTTATAGCTGTTGCGGCTGCTGAAGCAGCTATTGGGCTAGCTATTGTTTCATCAATCCATCGTAACAGAAAATCAACTCGTATCAATCAATCGAATTTGTTGAATAATTAGTTATGATCATAAGATACATAATATCACATAGAATATTAATCTATTAGAAATCTATTAGATATTATATATTATAATTTTATTATTATTATATATTTTTGTAAGGAGTKRTGAATGAAGAATACATAATCAAATTAAAAAGTAATTATTACATACTAATATGTAAGGATTTATTATTATAAATATTAATTATTATTATAAATATATAAAATATATATATATATTTAGTATTGAATTAATTTACTATTGAATAATAAATATTTTCATATTGAATAAATACTTTGAATTAATATTGAAATATTGACCAATTTCATTTGTTGGTCAATTTGAATTCACATGTGCAACTCGCATGATCATGGTTGTTGAAAGAGAAATCAAAGTCTCTTGGACTTTTCTCATGAACAGGTTTAGAAATATATTGATTTTTAAAATTTTGATAAACCACTGCTTCGTCTGGTGTCTACAATATAAATGTATGATTCATTTACTACTAATTTTATTTTACCAGATCGAAAATTTTTTATGCTTAAAGCTGGAATTTATAGATCCAATGTCACATTCAGTAAAAATTTATGATACATGTATAGGGTGTACTCAATGTGTACGAGCCTGCCCCACAGACGTATTGGAAATGATACCTTGGGACGGATGTAAAGCTAAGCAAATTGCTTCCGCACCAAGAACCGAGGACTGTGTAGGTTGTAAGAGATGTGAATCCGCCTGCCCAACAGATTTTTTGAGTGTCCGTGTTTATTTATGGCATGAAACAACTCGCAGCATGGGTCTATCTTATTGATACATTACAAAAAACTCCACTTGAATCATTTGATTCCTCTTTACCGACAAAAGCCCGTACTCGATAAAATTGATTATTTCGAGCACGGGTTTTTTTGGTCAAAACATATCTTGTCTTTATCACGAGTTATTTTCCTTGGTTAACAATACTTGTAGTTTTGCCGATATTCGCGGGTTCCTCAATTTTCTTTTTTCCTCATAGAGGAAATAAGATGTTTAGATGGTATACTATTTGTATATGCTTATTAGAACTCCTTCTAACAACCTATGCATTCTGTTATCATTTCCAATTGGACGATCCATTAATCCAATTGGAAGAAGATTATAAATGGATAGATATTTTTGATTTTCACTGGAGACTGGGAATCGATGGACTTTCCATAGGACCCATTTTACTGACAGGATTTATCACTACTTTAGCTACTTTAGCAGCTTGGCCAGTTACGCGAAATTCGCGATTGTTCTATTTCCTGATGTTAGCAATGTACAGCGGTCAAATAGGATCATTTTCTTCTCGAGACCTTTTACTTTTTTTCATCATGTGGGAGTTAGAATTAATTCCTGTTTACTTACTTTTATCCATGTGGGGAGGAAAAAAACGTCTCTACTCGGCTACAAAGTTTATTTTGTACACAGCAGGGGGTTCTATTTTTCTCTTAATAGGAGTTCTAGGTATGGGTTTATATGGTTCCAATGAACCAACATTAGATTTTGAAAGATTAGCTAATCAATCATATCCTGTGGCATTGGAAATAATATTATATTTTGGTTTCTTTATTGCTTATGCTGTCAAATCACCGATTATACCCCTGCATACATGGTTACCAAATACCCATGGAGAAGCACATTACAGTACATGTATGCTTCTAGCTGGAATCTTATTAAAAATGGGAGCATATGGATTGATTCGGATCAATATGGAATTATTACCCCACGCTCATTCTATATTTTCTCCCTGGTTGGTAATAGTTGGAGCGATGCAAATAATCTATGCAGCTTTAATTTCTCTCGGTCAACGCAATTTTAAAAAGAGAATAGCCTATTCCTCTGTATCTCACATGGGTTTTACAATTATAGGAATTGGTTCTATAACCGACATGGGACTCAATGGAGCCATTTTACAAATACTCTCTCATGGATTTATTGGTGCTGCACTTTTTTTCTTGGCAGGAACGAGTTGTGATAGAACACGTCTTGTTTATCTCGACGAAATGGGAGGGATATCCATCCCAATGCCAAAAATATTTACCATGTTCAGTAGTTTCTCGATGGCTTCTCTTGCATTGCCAGGAATGAGTGGTTTTGTTGCGGAATCGGTAGTATTTTTTGGAATAATTACTAGTCCAAAATATCTTTTAATGCCGAAAATACTAATTACTTTTGTAATGGCAATTGGAGTGATATTAACTCCTATTTATTTATTATCTATGTCACGTCAGATGTTCTATGGATACAAGCTATTCAATGTTCCACACTCAAATTTTTTTGATTCTGGACCACGAGAACTATTTGTTTCAATTTGTATCTTTTTACCCATAATAGGGATTGGTATTTATCCTGATTTCGTTCTCTCGTTATCAGTTGACAGGGTACAAGCTATCCTATCTAATTACTTTTATAGATAGTGTTTCATTAATGAGACAAAAAGTCTTATAATTCTTTAATTTTAAGATTTTTTAAAAATCGTTCGCTGTACAATGCAAAAAAAGAAAGTGAATTAGAATTGTAATGAGATGCATTTCGAGTTTTTGTTTTGACAACCTGTCAAAACAAAAACTCGAACAAGCAAACTTTCGTTATATATGGGACGATATTCTTATGTATTTTTCATGTAGCTTATTCAATTAGATGTTAATGTGAATGAACCATAACTATGTAAACCTATTCCTAATAGATTGACCCCAAAATAGCATATCCAAATTATAAAAAATCCTATAGAAGCTATAAGTGCCGAATTCGTACCTTGTAAACTTTGATTTGTTCTAGTATGTGAATAAATCGCGAATATGGTCCAAGTAATAAATGCCCAAGTTTCCTTCGGGTCCCAACTCCAATAAGATCCCCATGCTTCATTGGCCCATACTGCTCCACAAAGAATGCCTATGGTTAAAAAGGTAAACCCTAAACTAATCATACGATAACTCCAATAATCCAAATGTTGAGTCAATTGATATTTGTAATAATTTTGAAATGAAAGAAAAGAAGGGTTTTTAAAAACCCTTCTTCTTTTTTCATTCAAGTATTTAATCTCACCAAAGAAAAATGATCTAATTAAGAAATTATTGCTTTTACAAAAAAAATTGATGTTGTTTCGAAATGTAATGATTAGAAGAGCAATTGATAATAACGATCCGCATAAAAGAGCTGCATAGCTCAATAACATCATACTTACGTGCATCATTAACCACTGAGATTGTAGAGCGGGTACTAATATTGCGGATTGATGCATTTCAGTTGAAAGACCCGACGTAGCGAAGCCTTGAGTAAAAATAGTACTTGGGGTAGTTATTATGCTTAAATCATTTTTATGGTTCAATTTCTTGGAAATTATATGAATAATAAATAAACTACATGAAAGGAAGATTAATGACTCGTATAAATTACTTAACGGAAAATGTCCCGAAGAAATCCAACGAGAAATTAATAATCCTGTTATAGAGAAAAAGGTGGCTATCATCCCTTTTTCCGATGAATCACGTAATCCTACGATTTCGTAGACTAATAAGTTCATGAAATGAATCGTAATCACAATTGAAATGATCGAAAAAGAGATATGAGTTAATATATGTTCTAAAGTCACAAATATCATAAAAAAAGTGTCCCATTACAGAATTGAAATCGGAAATTGAATACATTATAGGATACATTGTGTCTCTTTTAGAGGATGCCGCCACTCGGATTCGAACCGAGATGCTCTAGCACTGCTTCCTAAGAGCAGCGTGTCTACCGATTTCACCATGGCGGCTTACTTGAAATAATAATATTCAATTCATGTTGAATCGTCAAGAATCAAGGATTCAATATAGTCTAGGAAACATTAGAATCGATGAAAAAAGACTCCTTTAAATTCATATTTGAATCTTCATTCAATAAAATAATCCTTAGTTAGTATCGTCCTAGGTTCAGTTTTAACAATCAACTTTCACGTACTATAAACTAAGTTCCCCCGATACAGTTGAAATTTCGATAGTTTTGCTCTCAGTCGAGGTATAGAATTAAGAATTGTCCTTTTTCTTTCTATTTTTTTTTGATGATTTGTTTTTCATTTGGAATCCGATTTCATCGGATTCCAAATAACTAAGATCTCATATGTATTACAATTTCATCACTAAATCCATTTGGAATTTTTCTAACAATTCCGATACTTTAGTATCATTAAGTATTAATACTCTTCATTATGTATATATATATAATATAAATAAGGTAACATTTACTAAGGTAACATTTACCAAACCAATTAAGTTTTAGGCTAGGCATATAAAAAAAAAAGAGTTTAAATTTCTATGGCAATTGTACTATTCACAATAGAAAATCTTAATCCTATTTTTCTATTGTGAAAGGTTAATGGATAGGTAAAAATACTATTCTTAATAAGAACCCAATATACAGAAAACTCTTATTCTACATACCACAGCTAGTTATAACTAATATTGAGTAGTTCAATACATTAATTAATGTGAATCGTTCATCTTAAAAAATTTGCAGTTCTTCGGGCTATGTCAATTCCGATTATCCCAAGACTTTATTATTTGTTTGTCGCACAAAAAAACTTTTTGAATGTCCGGTGGAAACCGATTTCGCTAAAGAAAAAGCTTTTGCTGCAGTTAAATATCCTTTTTTCTTCCAAATATTCTTACGAATATGTTTTTTTGACATAGAAATACATTTTTTTGGAACTGCCATTCAAAAAGGGTTACTCATTTTTATTTATCGTTGTATGTGAAAGACATGTATTGTTCGGAATAGATCGTTTTTTTTTAATCATTATCTATACTTTATTCTGTGAATAATAGTTTTTTTTTTTTAACTTTCAACATTTAACATAATTTAACATTTAACATAATATATATATATTTATATATTTTTCATTATTATTGTTTATTGTTCTTTTCGAAAGAGATAAGAATTGGTGAATCGGAAACAATTATTAATTATAAAAAAAATCTCAATTTGTTTGTTTTCTTATGGAACATACATATCAATATGCATGGATAATACCTTTTCTTCCACTTACAGTTACTATGTCAATAGGATTTGGACTTATACTTATTCCGACAGCAACAAAAAATATTCGTCGTATATGGGCTTTTCCTAGTATTTTTCTGTTAAGTATAGCTATGGGATTTTCGGCCAATCTGTCTATTCAACAAATAAATGGAAGTTTTATTTATCAATATCTATGGTCTTGGACCATAGATATTGATTTTTCCTTAGAGTTTGGATATTTGATCGATCCACTTACTTCTATTATGTCAATACTAATTACTACTGTTGGAGTCATGATTCTTATTTATAGTGACAATTATATGTCTCACGACCAAGGATATTTGAGATTTTTTGCTTATATGAGTTTTTTCAATACTTCCATGTTGGGATTAGTTACTAGTTCTAATTTGATACAAATTTATATTTTTTGGGAACTAGTGGGAATGTGTTCATATTTATTAATAGGGTTTTGGTTCACACGACCGATTGCCGCAAGTGCTTGTCAAAAAGCTTTTGTAACTAATCGTGTAGGAGATTTTGGTTTATTATTAGGAATCTTAGGTCTTTATTGGATAACAGGTAGTTTGGAATTTCGGGATTTGTTCGAAATAGCTAATAACTTGATCCATAATAATGGGGTCAGCTCCTTATTTGCTACTTTGTGTGCCTCTTTATTATTTGTCGGTGCAGTTGCTAAATCTGCACAATTCCCCCTCCACGTATGGTTACCTGATGCCATGGAAGGACCTACTCCTATCTCGGCCCTTATACACGCCGCTACTATGGTAGCAGCAGGAATTTTTCTTGTAGCTCGGCTTATTCCTCTTTTCATAGACATACCTTATATAATGAATTTCATTTCTTTAATGGGTGTAATAACAGTACTATTAGGAGCTACTTTTTCTCTTGCTCAAAGAGACATTAAAAGAAGTTTAGCTTATTCTACAATGTCTCAATTAGGTTATATTATGTTAGCTCTAGGTATAGGTTCTTATCGAGCGGCTTTATTCCATTTGATCACTCATGCCTATTCTAAAGCTTTATTGTTTTTGGGATCTGGATCCATTATTCATTCAATGGAACCTATTGTTGGATATTCACCAGAAAAAAGTCAGAATATGGTTCTTATGGGTGGTTTAACAAGATATGTTCCAATTACAAGAACTACTTTTTTATTAGGTACACTTTCTCTTTGTGGTATTCCACCTCTTGCTTGTTTTTGGTCCAAAGATGAAATTCTTAATGATAGTTGGTTATATTCACCAATTTTTGCAATAATACCTTGTTTCACAATAGGATTAACCGCATTTTATATGTTTCGGGTATATTTACTTACCTTTGATGGGTATTTGCGCGTTTATTTTCAAAATCACAGTAGCACTAAAAGTAACTCATTCTATTCAATATCTCTATGGGGAAAAGAAGCACCAAAAACAGTCAATAAAAATTTACTTTTATCAACAATGAATAGTAAGGTCCACTTTTTTTCAAAAGATACATATCAAATTATTGATAATGATAAGATACGATACTTTAGTACTTACTTTGGAAATAAATATACTTCCATGTATCCTCACGAATCAGACAATACTATGCTATTTCCTCTGCTTGTATTGGTACTATTTACTTTGTTCGTTGGATCAATAGGAATTTCTTTTGATCAAGGAGTAATGGATTTTGATATATTATCGAAATGGTTAACCCCATCCCAAAATCTTTTCCATCCAAATTCGAATTATTCTGTGAATTGGTATGAATTTTTTACAAATTCCATTTTTTCAGTAAGTATAGCCATTTTCGGATTATTCATAGCATATATTTTATATGGGTCTGTTTATTCATTTTTCCAGAATTTGGACTTAATCAATTCATTTGTAAAAGGGAGCCCTAAGAGAATTATCTTGGACCAAATAAAAAGTGTTATATACAATTGGTCATATAATCGTGGTTACATAGATATTTTTTATACTAGAGTTTTAGCCATGGGTATAAGAGGAATAACCGAGCTAACTCAGTTTTTTGATAGACATATAATTGATGGAATTACAAATGGAGTTGGCCTTACAAGTTCCCTTATAGGTGAAGGAATCAGATATATGGGGGGTGGGCGAATCTCATCTTATTTATTTTTATATTTTTTTTATGTATCAATATTTTTATTATTTTTTTTGTTCATTGGT